TTACCTATGTCACTATATTTTTGTTCGTCTGTAATGATTTATTGTATTGATGAATCAAAAATTTTCAATTGTACCTTACAAGTACAAGTGGTATTTTTGTTTATCTTCCTATTTTTTTTCCCCAAAATAAATGGAAACTTAGGGAAATGCTTTATAAACATATGTATGTATAAAAAAAGAAAATATTTCATTTAGCTTCTTTATGCCCACTATAACTAGTTATTTTGGTTTTCTACTAGCAGCTTTAACTATAACCTCAGTTCTATTTATCAGTCTGAGTAAAATACGACTTATTTGATTTGAAATTTTTTGATATTCTAGAGATATTCTATAGTTCCCTATCGTGTCCATTTCCAATTCTTGGTCATACAGATTAATATTTAAGGATAGATATTTCCTCCCCCTTTCCCTTTCAAACAAATTCACATGATTGAAGTTTTTCTATTTGGAATCGTGTTGGGTCTCATTCCTATTACTTTGGCTGGATTATTTGTAACTGCATATTTACAATACCGACGTGGTGATCAGTTAGACCTTTAATTAATTAACATCTCTTTTGTTTATTGACCTCCTATTTCTTTGTTTTAATCCTAATCCCCAGGAGGTGTCAAATTCGGACTTTAGTTTCGACTGCTGTTCAAATATTTCATTTCAGTGTCATTCTAAATCTAACAAGAATGGAATCACGCTCTGTAGGATTTGAACCTACGACATCGGGTTTTGGAGACCCGCGTTCTACCGAACTGAACTAAGAGCGCTTTATTCTCATAAATAATTTAAATAAAATATTTTTTTTATGAGGCCCCAATACATCTTTCAGACATATACAATACCAATATATTACAATATATTGGTATTGTATATGTCTGAATCGGTCTCAATTGATCCCTTGTTACTGCTCATACAGATGATAAGTCGATAAGTAATAGTTAGAGATAGGGATGACAGGATTTGAACCCGTGACATTTTGTACCCAAAACAAACGCGCTACCAAGCTGCGCTACATCCCTTTCAATTAGTTTCTAGTGTCATTGTAAAGAATCTTTGTCTTGTTTTCCATATTTTTCTTTTCTCTGTTGATATTATATATATATCAATTATTCAATTATAATGCCATTTTTCTTTCTTTTTAGTTTCCTATTCTATATTATAAGGAAGGATATGAAAAATAAAAATATTTAATTAACTAAAAAATAGAATGTTTAGAATATAATAATAATTAGAATATAAAAAAAGAATATATATATAAAAGTATGAAAAAATAAATAAATTAAATAGGAAATTTCCCGAAACTAAACCGGAAAAATATTTTTAGGGAACGCTCGGGCAGAAATAGACTTCTTTTTTTTTTACAAAAAAAAATCTAAAGAATCATTGTCCAATTCAATTTGAATTAGGAATTCTGCCGACAAATACAATTGGTTATAAATTAAATAACCATCTGATCATATTCTTCTATGTGATTATGTATTACAAATTACAATAAAGAAAAGAATAAAAAGAAGGAGGACTTTAAATGCGAGATCTAAAAACATATCTCTCCGTGGCACCAGTGATAAGTACTCTATGGTTCGCGGCTTTGGCGGGTCTCTTGATAGAGATCAATCGTTTATTCCCGGATGCATTGATATTCCCCTTTTTTTCATTCTAGTTATTGGCCCAGGAAGGGTTGAAGAAGATTCGAGATCCAACCCCATATCTGTGATTAAATCTGTGATTAATCCTTTTCTTCTCTTCTTTTTTTATTTTATTCTTTATTTTAGAATTCGAATAAGTTAGAAAAGAGAAAGAATAAGGGTGGATTTGGCCTCAGCGAAACTCGGAATCTGGCCCAAGCTGAAATGGAATTGAATTAAAAATTTTCCATAATTGAAATGTGGAATTTTTAATTCAATTTCATTTCAATTAATAATAGAGTGAGACCAGAATGGAAATGAAATGGCTAGGGCGGAGGCAACAATATTATATTATACAAGATACTTAAACTAAAACTGAAATATTGCACTGCGATTCGAATTATCAACTTCTACTTTTTTTCGTTCCTTTCTTCTTCTTCGAATCCAAAAATGGAAGAGTTAAGTGAATCAAAAAACCAAAGGAGGTTCATGGCCAAGGGTAAAGATATCCGAGTCACGGTTATTTTGGAATGTACCAATTGTGCTCAAAATAGTGTTAATAAGGAATCAACTGGTATTTCCAGATATATTACTCAAAAGAATCGACACAATACGCCTAGTCGATTGGAATTGCGAAAATTCTGTCCCTGTTGTTGCAAACATATGATTCACGCAGAGATAAAGAAATAGATAAAATTGATCGCTTCTGTGTTACCCTTCAAAACAAAGGGAACATGAAAAAAATGACCTATTTTTCATATTTATTCTATAAATTTTTATAAATATATATATATATATAGTTTATATAAATAAAAAGGTAGGTAGCAAAAATAGAAATAAAACAAAATAAATCTTTTTTGGAAGAACTAGGATTTTCGGGATAGAAATAAACAAACCATGGATAAATCTAAGCGACTCTTTCTTAAATCCAAGCGATCTTTTCGTAGGCGTTTGCCCCCGATTCAATCGGGGGATCGAATTGATTATAAAAACATGAGTTTAATTAGTCGATTTATTAGTGAACAAGGAAAAATATTATCTAGACGCGTGAATAGATTGACCTTAAAACAACAACGATTAATTACGATTGCTATAAAACAAGCTCGTATTTTATCTTCGTTACCTTTTCTTAATAATGAAAAACAATTTGAAAGGGGTGAGTTGACCACTAGAACTACTACTATCAGTCTAAAAAAAAAAAAATAGAGTTACTCTTCAATTGAATTCAAATTTGAGTCGAAACTAAAATCAAATGTGGATTGATGTTTTGTTCGAAAACTACGACAATCCAATTTTGGTTGTTCATTTTATTTTGATGTTATTTTTATGATATGAATTCGATTTTTTTATCATATAAAACTCTACTACCTTCCCGGAGACTGAACTCCGGGAAGGTAGTAGAGTTTTATATGATCTCGTTGGCAATCATAAAAAGACAATCCCTTTTTAATATAGCTATTTGTGCAACTATTTTACGATTAAGGAGTAATTGCCTCTTGTACAGATTATACATTAAATTATGATAACTATAGTATATTTTTTTTTTTTTCTCACCAATTACTGCATTTATTCGACTGATCCACAAACCGCGAAAATCCCTTTTTTTCCTATCTCTATCCCGATGAGCCGAAACAAAAGCTTTTATTTTCTGTTGAGTAATAGTTCGAGTAAGTCTTGAATGAGTCCCGCGAAAGCTTGATGTAAATAAACGAATTTTTGTCCTGCGTTTCCGAGCTATATATCCCCGTTTAATTCTGGTCATTGAATAAATAAAATAAGACTTTGTTTTTTGTTTGATGAATAACTTAACTATTTGATTTCCTTTCTTTCAGTTATTCTTTTCTCCCCCCCTAATTAATAACAAAAATAGATTCTTCCAATGTATAAAATCAAAATTCCAATGGCTTTTGCTACTATAACCTTCCCAACCACGATTTTTTTCTTTTTTTTCTAAGCATTTAATCTCGAAACGAAATAAGAAATTGTATTGATACTAGGTATCAAAAAACATAGTCTATTAAATAGAAATAGATAAAGAAATGGTGAGTTCCATCGTTTCTATGATTCATTTTTAAACGGCCAGGTCCTCTCTATACACCGGAGCCCCCCCTTCATTTAATCAATGTTATTGTTAACTTGTACAGTTCACACTCTTTGGCTCTACCCATGAAATATCTAATAATAGGTCTTTCACAACGAACGTTAGCAATACAGTAACGGTATTTTAGTATGAAGATTAGCTGGGTAGCTGACCCTCTTAGTCCGTTTTTGCAAAAAAAGAGCATAATCTTTCCGCTTTTTAATTGAAATAGGATTTTCCCCGCTTAAGAGGTAACCATTTGCTTTGCTACCAATGGGGAAGCCTTGCTCATCCGAAATTGCATGATTGGGTTGTCACCAATCAAAACCATAAATTTGATACACAATAGAAATATATATATATAACTATTATTAATTAATAGATTTTTAACCGATCACCGATATTTCCTTTCTTTTGTCTGAGTCTATGGATTTGAACGAGTCGCACATACACCCTAGTACACGTTCCTCGGCGCTGAGGGCATCCCCGAAGAGCGGGGGATTTCGTGACATTTCGAATTGGCTGTCTTGTGTTTCTAATAAGTTGTTTCATGGTTGGCATGGTGAGTCATATACATACTGAGCTGGTTTAGATCAATCCGAACCCGATGATTACGAATTACTTATATTCTATTAATAGAACTATTCCCTTAAATCCGATAAGGAGATGAAAGTAAGAAGATAAAATAAAATCTCAAATCGTCTATTTGCGCGGACTCCTTGCCGTTAATCTTTTATTCAACCGCTACAAGATCAACAATTCCGTGAGCTTGGGCTTCTGTTGCCGACATAAAAACATCTCTTTCCATGTCTTCGGATACAAGCCATAAAGGTTTGCCCGTTCTTTGTACATAAACCCTTGTGATAGTTTCGCGCAGTTTCAATAGTTCTTCCGCTTCCAGGATAAATTCTCCCGTTTGTGCCTCATAAAAAGAACTAGCGGGTTGATGGATCATTACCCTGATGATATAAAGGTTTCTTCTCTCTTGCCCTATCGTGCGAGAGAGATAAATAATAAAATAATAATAAAAAAAAACAAAGATAAAATTGAATAACCGTACAGGCATCTTTTGCGTATTGCATACAGCTATACTATGGAATTTATTTTTACCTTACATCGAAGATCGAAAAAATACAAAATATACTGGGTCTGATAGACCCAGATCAGTAAATGATCCAATAACCATCCTTCCTTTTTTAGAGTATTTTAAAAAATACTATGACGGCTCTCTTGCTTTATTATTTCGTCTGTTATTTAGCAATCCCAAAGTTTCTTTTTTTTTTTCAAATAGTTATCAAATAAAAAACAATTTTTTTTATTTCCTATTCTTTCATAACATAAATTTTTATACAATAAATATTGTTAAAAGCTTTCCGGTGTGAAAACTCAAAACAAAAAATTTTGTGACACTGAAATAGGCTCCCGATAGATCAGATCAAATCGTAAATATCCCCTTTTTCATACTACTCTTTCGATACATAATCGAATGGTTTTGAAAAAAAAAATTGCATATCGAACTCGAAGTGCCATGCTATTATTACTTAATATTCATAGGGCGAAGGCATAGTCTTTTTATTTGAGGAAAAAAAAGACTCATTGGCGCCAAGCGTGAGGGAATGCTAGACGTTTGGTAATTTCTCCTCCTGCCAAAATAAAGGATCCCATTGAAGCAGCTAATCCCATGCATACTGTCTGTACATCTGGTTGTACAAATTGCATAGTATCATAAATAGCTATTCCGGGTATTACCCATCCGCCCGGAGAATTTATAAACAGATACAAATCTTGGTTATCGTCCTCTATACTGAGATATACCATAAGGCCGATAAGTTGATTCGATATTTCACTATCAACCTCTTGGCCTAAAAAAAGTAATCTTTCTCGATAAAGTCGATTGATTAGGATAAAATTTTATCACCTAAGAGCCGTACATGCATCTTTTGATGCATACAGTTCACCAAAAATAGCAAAAAGGAATCAATGTGTAGATTTCAAACCTCTTTCCTTTTTTTTCAATGGACTTTTCCGAACTTCTTAAAGAAAGGTTTTTTTCTTACATTTTTCAAGAAAGATGACTTTTCTTTTTTTGACTCCTTTATCTATTTTATTATATTCTATCTATTCTATCTATATTAATATAGATAGAATATAATAAAATAGATAAAGTACTAACCTTATTCCTTATTGAATTAACTTTTCATTGATGTATTGTTTTCATCGAGATCGAATCGAAATCGCAATGTAATTTTCTTGTTTCTGAATGGGCTTCTTCAATTCTTTTAGGTTTCTGTTCCACTCTGGGTAAAGAAAGAAAAGATCTGTCCGATTTTGATTTGCACATATAGGACAAATACTGCAATACCACGTCTTTTTGCTACGAATGCCCTTTTATTTTTGTGAATTTATTGTTTCACGTTTTCTGCCAAATACCAAATATATGATATGATAGAAGTAGTATAATCGTAGATATATTCCCAATTGGTTTTTTCTAAACAGAGCCTAGATGCTTCATTTTATTGGTCTAACCAAGCCAACCATAAATTTTTCTAAATTTAGAATAGTAATCTGGAGACCCCCAACCAAAAAATCGATCTAATTGCACTTCATTACACTTCACGCTCAAAATTTTTTATGATTCAATCAATCTTTTTGGAGGTGAACGAGAGTATATCTCGATCGGGGGAGAGACTGGGGAAATCCCATATAACCCAATATATCTGACAAGTCGGACACTATATGTCAACCCAAGATGCATCTTCCTCTCCAGGACTTCGAAAGGGTACTTTTGGAACACCAATAGGCATTAAATGAAGAAAAAGAATGGAGCAGTATATCTCACTTTGATGTGGAAACGTAAAAATGGGTTTATTGTGTTAAAAATGATTTGTCTTTATCATATTGTATTTAATTTATTTATAAATCATAAATAAAAAAGGCAGACCAAATGCAAATGAAATAAAGTCAAGTTCTTCCAAATAAGTCCTCCTTTGAGTGATAAACGAATATGTCTGCATTCACTGATAGAAAGACTTATAGAAATAGAAATATAAAAAAATAGGGTAGGGCAACCCCCTACCATTGCGTATTGTTACTTATCGGGTATAGAATAGATCTGCTTCTTTTTGTTCCTACGACTATAATTGTTCCATTCATTATTACTAAAAAACTATAACAAATATGAATCCTTTATCCGAGATAATCTACTGAAAAAGGGGGGTTCCATAGCATATAGTTTTTTCCAGTGCAATAAAGTTACATAGTGTCTATTTTTTGTTGATATAAGAGGTATTTTCATGGGTTTGCCTTGGTATCGTGTTCATACCGTTGTATTAAATGATCCCGGCCGTTTGCTTTCTGTCCATATAATGCATACAGCTTTGGTTGCTGGTTGGGCCGGTTCGATGGCTCTATATGAATTAGCAGTTTTTGATCCTTCTGATCCTGTTCTTGACCCAATGTGGCGACAGGGTATGTTCGTTATACCCTTCATGACTCGTTTAGGAATAACCAATTCATGGGGTGGTTGGAGTATCACAGGTGGGACTATAACGAATCCGGGTATTTGGAGTTACGAAGGTGTGGCTGGGGCACATATTGTGTTTTCAGGCTTGTGCTTTTTGGCGGCTATCTGGCATTGGGTCTATTGGGATCTAGAAATCTTTTGTGATGAACGTACAGGAAAACCTTCTTTGGATTTGCCAAAAATCTTCGGAATTCATTTATTTCTTGCAGGGGTGGCTTGTTTTGGTTTTGGCGCATTTCATGTCACAGGATTGTATGGTCCTGGAATATGGGTATCCGATCCGTATGGACTAACCGGAAGGGTACAACCCGTAAATCCCGCATGGGGTGTGGAAGGTTTTGATCCTTTTGTTCCGGGGGGGGTAGCCTCTCATCATATTGCAGCAGGAACATTGGGCATATTGGCGGGCCTTTTCCATCTTAGTGTGCGTCCACCCCAACGTCTATACAAAGGATTGCGTATGGGAAATATTGAAACCGTCCTTTCCAGTAGTATCGCTGCTGTCTTTTTTGCAGCTTTTGTTGTTGCTGGAACTATGTGGTATGGTTCAGCAACTACTCCAATTGAATTATTTGGTCCCACTCGTTATCAATGGGATCAGGGATACTTCCAGCAAGAAATATATCGAAGAGTTGGTGCTGGGCTAGCCGAAAATCAAAGTTTATCAGAAGCTTGGTCTAAAATTCCTGAAAAATTAGCTTTTTATGATTACATCGGCAATAATCCGGCAAAAGGGGGATTGTTTAGAGCGGGCTCAATGGACAATGGAGATGGAATAGCCGTCGGTTGGTTAGGACATCCTGTCTTTAGAGATAAAGAGGGGCGTGAACTTTTTGTACGTCGTATGCCTACTTTTTTTGAAACATTTCCAGTTGTTTTGGTAGACGGAGACGGAATTGTTAGAGCCGATGTTCCTTTTCGAAGGGCAGAATCGAAGTATAGTGTCGAACAAGTCGGTGTAACTGTTGAATTCTATGGTGGCGAACTCAATGGAGTTAGTTATAGCGATCCCGCTACTGTGAAAAAATATGCTAGACGTGCTCAATTGGGTGAAATTTTTGAATTAGATCGTGCTACTTTGAAATCAGATGGCGTTTTTCGTAGCAGTCCAAGGGGTTGGTTTACTTTTGGACATGCTTCCTTTGCTCTGCTCTTCTTTTTCGGACACATTTGGCATGGTGCTAGAACCTTGTTCCGAGATGTTTTTGCTGGTATCGACCCAGATTTGGATGCTCAAGTAGAATTTGGAGCATTCCAAAAACTTGGAGATCCAACTACAAGAAAACAAGCAGTCTGATAGAACATTCTTTTGTTCCGTTTCGATTTTTTTTTGTTGTGATTTGAATTTGACGACATAAGGAACCGGATAAATCTTGATCGGAATCATTGCATTTTGTTTTACTCTTGTTCTTTCTTTTTCTTTATCCGGGAGATGGCCCCCCCCCAAAAAAACAGGTATGAAAGTTATAATTGTAAACCACGATCAAATCTATGGAAGCATTGGTTTATACATTCCTCTTAGTCTCGACTTTAGGAATCATTTTTTTCGCTATCTTTTTTAGAGAACCCCCTAAAGTTCCAACTAAAAAGATGAAATGATTTTTCATTATCTCAATTGAAGTAATGAGCCTCCCAATATTGGGAGGCTCATTACTTCAATTAGTCCCCATGTTCTTCGAATGGATCTCTTAGTTGTTGAGAGGGTTGCCCAAAAGCAGTATATAAGGCATACCCAGTAAAACTTACAAGTAAACCAGATATAGAGATGGCAACTAGGGTTGCTGTTTCCATTATTATATAATTTCAAGACCACAATGGATCTATAGGATAAGATCTTTTATTTAGAGCGGAATAGTATACAAAGTCAACAGATCTCAATGAATAAAAAAATAGGATTTATGGCTACACAAACCGTTGAGGGTAGTTCTAGATCTGGTCCAAGACGAACTGTTGTAGGGGATTTATTGAAACCATTGAATTCAGAATATGGTAAAGTGGCTCCGGGGTGGGGAACTACTCCTTTGATGGGTGTTGCAATGGCTCTATTTGCGATATTTCTATCTATTATTTTGGAGATTTATAATTCGTCTATTTTACTGGACGGAATTTCTATGAATTAGATTCACAAGAACCGACTACCTAGATTTTCAATAGAAATGAAAGTTAAACATTTAGGTCTTTGATTTTTAGCCCATTCCATTTTTTTTTGGTAGTTCGACCGTGGAATTTCTTTGTTTCTGTATTTCCGGAATATGAGTGTGTGACTTGTTATAATTGATCTTATTGACAATACAGAACATAAAATAGATCTGTCATCTTGAAAAAGAAGAGATGATTTTATCCCGTCAGATATTTATTCTAATATCTGGAGCACGGAATATCGAAAAGAGATTTTAAAGTATTAGAACTATGATTCATACTTAATATTTAGACCCCGCAACCGGACTGGACTAAAAAATTTTTTTTTTTTCATTATATATTCATTGAATATGTGATAATCCAGCAGTTCTTACTCAGGGAATTTTTGGACTTAGATTTAAAGTTTTTTCAATCATCGCGGTTCTGGTATGAATCTGAAGTTTTTTTTAATTGATTCATAGGGTCTTAACAAGAAAATTCCTATCAATAAGAATGAATAATAAAGAAGACAGCAGTAAAGTCGCATTACACACACAAATAAAAAATAACACAAAAAAATTAAGTTAAAGTAGTAGTAAATAGAATATTCAAGAGGCCTGTAACAATCGAAATAAATCGGAGTGAGCTGACTTGAGATTTTGG